GAATCTGATCAATTACTCTTCGTGCTTTGAAAACAGACATATTCATATGTTGAGCTAACACTTTTGCTTCTCTATCCGAATTTTTGTTCTTTATCATAAAAGTTCTCCCCCGCCAATGAATGATAAGTGCCTAGGTGAAGTGAAGTATAGTATAAGAATAGTATAAGATAAGTCAGAAAAGTCTAAGTCTTAGTATACTAGAAAAATAAATATACCTATACTCTGACTATAAGATAAAGACTCTTAAGTCTAAATACTATTAAGATAAGGCTTTTCGCATGAATACTTAGTAGAACGACTAACGACGAGATTTATTATCGTTTCTCGCGTGTCTCACGAAAGTGAGAGTAGGTGCGAATTCTCCCAATTTGTGACCGACCATACGATCTGTGATATAAATAGGTAAATGTTCCTTTCCATTATGAATAGCGATTGTATGGCCAATCATCGTGGGTATAATGGTAGATGCCCGAGACCAAGTCACTATGATTTCTTTCTCCTCCCTCCTGTTGAGTTTTTCAATTCTTCCCGATAAATGATTAGCTACAAAAGGATTTTTTTTTAGTGAACGTGTCACGGCTGATTACTCCTTTTTTTTTTCCATTTTTTAAATTGGCATTCTATGTCCAATATCTCGATCTTAATCTGAAGTATAATGATGAATGGAAAAAAGAGAAAATCCTTTAGCTAGATAAGGGAAGGGGCGGATGTAGCCAAGTGGATCAAGGCAGTGGATTGTGAATCCACCATGCGCGGGTTCAATTCCCGTCGTTCGCCCATCACATTATTTCCCATTCGAAAAATTCGATTTTCAATGTTCCTATTTACGGCGACGAAGAATAAAACTATCACTATATTTGTTCCTTTTCCTACTTCTTCTTCCAAGCGCAGGATAACCCCAAGGGGTTGTGGGTTTTTTTCTACCAATTGGGGCTCTCCCTTCACCGCCCCCATGGGGATGGTCTACAGGGTTCATAACTACTCCTCTTACTACAGGACGCTTGCCTAGCCAACACTTAGATCCGGCTCTACCCAAACTTTTTTGGTTCACCCCAACATTACCCACTTGTCCGACTGTTGCTAAGCAGTTTTTGGATATCAAACGGACCTCCCCAGATGGTAATCTTAATGTGGCCGATTTACCCTCTTTTGCAATCAGTTTCGCTACAGCGCCTGCTGCTCTAGCTAATTGTCCACCCTTTCCAAGTGTGATTTCTATGTTATGTATGGCCGTGCCTAAGGGCATATCGGTTGAAGTAGATTCTTCTTTTTTATCAATCAAAACCCCTTCCCAAACTGTACAAGCTTCTTCCAAAGCATACGGCTTTCTAGATGTATATGATGATATCTAGACAGATGGATCTTCTATGAATCGTATGATGAAGTACCACATGAGTGGATATATAGGAATCCAAATCTGCCGAATCACTCATGTTATGATCTTCTACATCCTAGGTCTCCCCGTTCCGTCATCTGGCTTATGTTCTTCATGTAGCATTCAGACCGGATGACTCTATGAAATTACGTCGATACTTCCACATATTACGGGTAACGTAGGAGACATCTCTCTTTTTCTCCGGGGGGTCTTTCTAATTACCACTGCTTAGCTTTCAATTCGCCTCTGACCATCAAATGAAATGTGAATAACCCGTCCTCCTCTCTTTGAAACAAGGGGCGCTTCCGGTTCTGTGCGCGCTTCAAACAATCTTGTCTTCTCCATATTACCATATCTCTAGAGTCAATAATTTTCTATGAGAAACTACTGAACTCAATCACTTGCTGCCGTTACTCAACAGTTTTCTGTTGAGGTCTATCCCGTAGGGGTACTCCAATTGGATCAGTGATCGATTTCTAGGTTTCGTCGTAAACCTAATTGGTTACTTCCAATTACGTAAATCAATAGTTCAACCCGCACTCAAAGGTAGGGCATTTCCCATTGATATAGGAACTTCTGTACCAGAAACAATGGTATCTCCAATTATAGCCCCTCTGGGATGTAAAATATATCTCTTCTCACCATCCCCATAGTGTATGAGACAAATGTATGCATTTCGATTAGGGTCATATTCTATGGTTACGATTCTACCAGATATATCTTTTTCATTCCGTCGAAAGTCGATTTTACGGTATAGACGCTTATGACCTCCCCCTCTATGCCCTGCGGTAATGATCCCTCTGGCATTACGACCTTTACCACAACGATGCTGTCCATAGATCAAATTATTTCGTGTATTGGATTTCACTTGATGACTGTCTACGGCTCCATTGCGTGTGCTCGGGGTAGAAGTTTTGTATAAATGTATTGCCGTGTTATTAAGCCTTTTGCTTTAAGTTCTTTTCTCTATAAGAGGTGGAATAGAATAACCCGGTTGAAGCGTAATGATCATACGTCTGTAATGCATTGTATGTCCCATACTAGGTCCCATCCTTCTACCCTTTCCCGGGAGTCGATGACTATTCATAGCTATTACCTTGACACCAAAGAATAGTTCGACCCAATGCTTTATTTCTGTCCTAGTTGATCCTGATTCGACATTAGAAGTATATTGATTGTTCCCCAATAACCGAATACTCTTTTCTGTAAATACTGCATATTTGATTCCATCCATAAATACATTTTCTTCCCTATGAGTTCCAGTATCGATAAGAATTCTAGTTCTTACTGTTCATATGTTATGGTATGAATATACCATACCAATTCGCTATGTATGGATGATGAGATTACGTTGATACAGAGCCAATTCCAATAGACTTATTGAATGTTCCCATTGGCGTGCATCCAGCAGGAATTGAACCTACGAATTTGCCAATTATGAGTTGGGCGCTTTAACCATTCAGCCATGGATGCTTAACAGGGATCGTCGTACATCGTGAATAACCAAATTCCAATTGAAATGAAATCTTTAGGAGGAATCAATGAAACGACATCAATTCAAATCCTGGATATTCGAATTGAGAGAGATAGTGAGAGAGATCAAGAATTCTCACTATTTCTTAGATTCATGGATCAAATTCGATTCAGCGGGATCTTTCACTCACATTTTTTTCCACCAAGAACGTTTTATGAAACTCTTTGACCCCCGAAATTGGAGT